GAGGAACAACGGGTAATTCGATCTCATAGAGTTCAATTCCCGTTCTCAACCCATGACCAATATGAGCTCGAAGTTTCCTTCGTAACTCGTAAAACTTCTTCGCAGTGGCTCTGTTCCATGCTTCATTTCATAGGGAACCTAAAAGTTACTCTATTTCATTATATTATATCCATATACTAATTCCATTCATTTAATAGACCTATCTTTAGTATCATTCAGATCAGAGATGTCGTTTCTAATCTATCTATTTCTATATCTATATATATGGAAAATGGAAAGTTGAAAAATCATTATATAATAATCCAAAAATTGCAATAGAAAAGAAAAAGAGAGGTTTGAGATGATTTTTCAATCTTTTATAGGGGATAATCTAGTATTCTTATGCATGAAGATAATTAATTCGATAGTTGTAATCGGACTCTATTATGGATTTCTGACCACATTTTCCATAGGGCCTTCTTATCTCTTCCTTTTTCGAGCTCGGGTTTTAGAAGAAGGGACCGAAAAAAAAATATCAGCAACAACTGGGTTTATTACGGGACAGCTCATAATGTTCATATCCATCTATTATGCGCCCTTGCATCTAGCATTGGGTAGCCCACATACAATAACTGTCATAGCTCTACCTTATCTTTTATTTCAGTTCTTCGGCAATAATCACAAAAACTTTTTGAATTATGGATACAAGAATCCAAATTCAATACGCAATTTTAGTATTCAAAAAATATTCTTTCAGAATCTTATTTTCCAGTTATTAAATCCTTTTTTTTTACCAAGTTCAATATTAATAAGATTAGTAAATATTTATTTATTTCGATGCAACAATAAATTTTTATTTTTCACAAGTAGTTTTATTGGTTGGTTAATTGGTCACATTTTTTTGATGAAATTGATTGAATTTATATTAGTCTGCATACAACAAAATAATTCAATTAAATCTAATGTACCTATTCAATCAAATAAGTACATTATGTCAGAATTTCGAAATTCAATGTTTAAAATGTTTATTATTTTCTTATTTGTTACCTGTTTATATTATTTAGGCAGAATACCGCCCCCCTTTTTTACTAAGAAATTGTCAGAAATTCAAAAAAGTAATGTCGAAAAAAATTTGCAAAGGGTACGAACTAAACAAAAACAAAAAAGATCCAAGAACAAAGATATTTTTTCGAAAAAAGAGAAGAATTTGTACAAAATCGATGAGGATAAATATAGCCTAGAATTTGCTCAAAAACCCCTTGTAAGCATTCTTTTTAATTATAAACGATGGAATCGTCCATTTCGATATATAAAAAATAATCGATTTGAAAATATCGTAAAAAATGAAATTTCAGAATTTTTTTTTCATACATGCCAAAGTGATGGAAAAGAGAGAATATCTTTTACGTATCCATCAAATTTATCAACTTTTCAAAAAATGATGGAAACAAAATTGGATCTCTTCACAAGAGATAAAATTTCCTATGACGAATTGTCTAATTATTGGAACTATACTAATGAAGAAAAAAGAAAGAAACTGAGCAATGAATTTCTAAATAGGGCAAAAGTTATTGATAATAAATTGATTTCTCTGGATATATTGGAAAACCGAATTCGATTGTGTAATGATGAAACTAAAACAAAATACTTAACTAAAATATATGATCCTTTTTTAAACAGATCTTTTCGTGGACGAATCCAAGATGAAAAAACTTACAAAAAAAATCAAATTTTGATAAATAAAATTCATGGTACCTTTCTTTATATTAATAATAATATTTATAATAATATTTATCAAAATAATAATAATAATTATCAAGAATTGGAGGAGAAAATAAAAACATTTGATCGAAAAGCATTAGGAATTTCATTTTTTTTTTTTAACCCAATCCATAAATTTTCACAAAAATCAGTATCAAGCTTAGGTTGTGAAGCACTCCATTTATTTCCAGAAGATGAACAAATCAAAAAGAATTCTGAAGATGAAGAAGAAAAAAAAAAAAGAATCAAAATCTTATTCGATGCAATTAGAACAGATTTGAAGGAAAAAACAATAGTAAATCAAAATAGAACTGAATGTATTAGAATAAACGAAATCCGTAAAAAAGTTCCTCGATGGTCATACAAATTTATTGACGAATTAGAACAACTGGACGGAAAAATTGAAGCAGAGAATTATCAAATTCGTTCTAGAAAAGCCAAACGTGTAGTCATTTTAAATAAATCTAAATTTTTTAAGAAAGACAATACTTATAATGATACGGAAGATACCGATAATACTAAAAAAAAAAACGAATTGGCTTTAATACGTTATTCACAACAATCGGATTTTCGGCGAGACATAATAAAAGGATCTATACGTGCTCAAAGGCGTAAAACAGTTACTTGGAAATTTTTTCAAAAAAGTGTGCATTCCCCCCTTTTTTTGGATAAAATGGAGAGACCTTTATTCTTTTTTTTTGATAGTATCAAGTCAATGAAAATCTTTTTTATGTTAAAAAATTGGATTCGAAAAAAGAAAGAATTTCAAATTTATGATTATACAGAGAAAAAAGTAAAAGAAAGTTCGAAAGAGGAACAAAAAAAAGAAAATGAGGAAAAAAAACGTATCGAAATAGCAGAAGCCTGGGATAGTATTATATTTGCTCAAGTAATAAGGGGTTTTTTATTAATAACGCAATCGATTCTTAGAAAATATATCATATTACCTTCATTGATAATAATAAAAAATATTGTTCGTATATTATTTTTTCAATTTCCTGAATGGTCTGAAGATTTTAGGGATTGGAAGAGAGAAATGTATATTAAATGTACGTATAATGGTGTTCAATTATCCGAAACAGAATTTCCAAAAAAATGGCTAACAGACGGTATTCAGATAAAGATATTATTTCCTTTTCGTCTAAAACCTTGGCACAAATCTAAGCTACGATCCAATGAAAAGAAAAAAGATCCAATGAAAAAAAAGAACTTTTGTTTTTTAACAATTTGGGGAACAGAAGTCGAATTGCCCTTTTCTGGTTCTACCCAAAATCGATTTTCATTTTTTAATCCGATTTTAAAAGAACTAAAAAAAAAAAAGAAACAATTTCAGTTTTTCATTTTTCGAGTTCGAAAAGCTTTAAGTGAAAAACTGAAATTGTTTCTAAATATCTTAAAAGAAAAAGCAAAATGGATCATCAAAAGTATTCTATTTCTAACGAAAAAAATAAAAAAATTTTCAAAAGTTCTATTTATTAAATTTAAATTCAAAAAAATAGATGAATTGAGTGAAAGCAAAAAAGATTCAATAATCGGGAAGAACAGTCCAATTATTTTCGAAGCAACCACTCAAATTCAATCTATAAATTCGGCAAATTATTCAATAAAAAAAAATAAAATAAAGGATCTGAATGCTAAAAGAAAAGAAATTTTTAAAAAAATCGAAAAAATGAAAAAAGGGCTTATAATTTTAGAGACAAATATTAATTCGAACAAAACTACTTATGGTGTTAAAAGGATCGAATTAAAAAACAAAAATTTGCAGATATTAAAAAGAAGAAGAAATGTTCAATTAACTCGTAAATCACATTCTTTTTTAAAATTTTTCATGAAAAGGACATACATAGATATCTTTCTATATATCATTTGTATTCCGAGGATCAATACACAACTTTTTCTTGAATCAACAAAAAAAATTTTCAATAAATCCATTTACATTAATAAACCAAATGCAGAAAGAACTGATAAAACAAATCAAAATATAATTCGCTTTATTTCGATTATACACAAATATTTTAATACTAGGAATACAAATTCAAAAAATTCTTGTGACGTCTCCTTTTTGTCACAAGCATATGTATTTTTAAAATTATTACAAACCCGAATTATTAACATATATAAATTAAGATCGGTTTTTGAATATCATGAAAATTTTTTTTTTCTTAAAAATGAAATAAAAGATTCTTTTTTTGGAATAGAGGGAATATTTCATTCGAAATTAAAACATAAGAACTCTCACAATTCTGGAATAAATCAATGGACAAATTGGTTAAAGGATCATTATCAATATGACTTATCCCAAAGCAGATGGTCCAGATTAGTACCACAAAAATGGAAAAATAAGATCATTCAATGTCGCGTAACTCAAAATCAAGATTTAACCAAATATAATTCATATGAAAAAAGCCGATTAATTCTTTACAAAGAAGAACAAGTAGGTGCATTAAAAAAAAAAAAAATGAGAAAACAATATAGCTATGATCTTTTATCCTATAGTTTTATCAATTATGTGGATAAGAAAGACTCATATATTTATGGATCGAAATCCCTATTTCAAGTTCAAGCAAATAAAAAAAAAGTAATTTATTCTAATTACAACGCGCATAAAAATGAATTATTTGATATAATAGGTAATATCTTTATCAAAAATTATATAGCGGAAGACACTATTATAGATATGGAAAAAAACCAGTATAGAAAGTATTTCGATTGGGCGAGAATCAATATAGAAATACTAAATCGTTCCATATCGAATCCTGAATTTTGGTTCTTTTCAAAATTAGTGATATTTTATAATGCATATAGGGATAACCCATGGATCATACCAATCCAATTACTTTTTTTTAATTTTAATCAAAATATTAGTGAAAATAAAAATAACATTACTAGAAAGCAAAAAATAAGCGATATTTATCGATCATCGAAAAAAAATAAATCTCTTGAATTGGAGTTAGAGACTCAAAATCAAGCAAAAACATTATACGTCGATCAAATAAATCTTGAAATACCTCTTTCAAACCAAGAAAAAGATTTTGTAGGATCAGGCAATGAAAAGAATATTAAGGGTATAAAGAAAAAGAAAGACAAGAACAAGATGGAGGCAGAACTTTATTTCTTACTAAGAAATTTTTTGATTTTACATTTGAATTGGAAGAATTTCTTAGGTCAAAGAATATTCAAAAATGTTAAAGTATATTGTCTCCTGATTAGATTGAAAAATTTAAGAGAAATTACTATAGCGTCTATTCAAAGAGGAGAGCTAGGTCTAGATATTATGATGATTCAAAATCAGAAGAATTTAACTCTTCAAGGCTTAAGAAAAAATAAAAAATTTATAAAAAAAGAAATATTTGTTATAGAACCTGTTCGTTTGTCTAGAAAAAACAAGAAAAAATTTCTTATGTATCAAACCGTGGGTCTTTCATTAATTCATAAGAATAAACGAAAAATTTATAAAAAATACCCAGAAAAATGTAATGTTAATAAGCAAAATTTAGATAAATACATTACAAGAACAAGAGATCAAAAGGTAATAGAAAACAAGAATTTTGATTTACTTGTTACTGAAAATATTTTATCCCCTAGACGTCGTAGAGAATTGAGAATTCAAATTTGTTTAAATCCAAGTAATATAAATAGTATAGATAGAAACACAATATTTTATAATGAAAATAAAGTCCATAATTGTTTTCAAGTTTTGACTAAAAACTATATATATCTTGAGAAAGATAAAAAAAAACGAATGAATTTAAAAATTTTTCTTTGGCCAAATTATCGATTAGAAGATTTAGCTTGTATAAATCGCTATTGGTTTTATACCCATAATGGAAGTCGTTTCAGTATAGTAAGAATACATATGTATCCGCGATTGAAAATTCGTTAATCGAAATTTGTCTTCATATAAAATACAGACGCGCATTGTGGCATTGATATAAATAAAATGAAATATCCATTAGATCAAAAAAAATCAACGAAATCCTCTTTTATTTTTTAAGGAAATTCATATTTATATACAAAATTCAAAATTAGTGTCATTATTATTACTGATCAATAAATCAAATATATATATAAAGCGAGGAGATGGGAAAATAAAAAAAAAAATAAATATATATATAAAGCGAGGAGAAGGAAAAAACTTTCAATTTTTATGGTAAAAAATGCATTTATACCTGTTATTTCAGAAGAAAAAAAAGAAAAAAACCCGGGATCGGTTGAATTTCAAGTATTCAATTTTACCAATAGAATACGAAGACTTACTTCACATTTTGAATTGCACCGAAAAGACTATTTATCTCAAAGAGGTTTACGTAAAATTCTGGGAAAACGGCAACGATTACTATCTTATTTGTCAAAGAAAGATGGAATACGTTATAAAAAATTAATAAATCAGTTTGATATTCGGGAGTCAAAAATTCGTTAAATTGAAAAGTAATTCTCAATTATTCGATTTATTAGATCTTGCATTTTGATGAACTTTTTTAAGCGATTCATATAAGAATGAATCGAGGAAAAACCTATGAATATCTTAACTACAAGAAAGGACTTTATGATAGTTAATATGGGCCCTCACCACCCATCAATGCATGGTGTTCTTCGACTTATTGTTACTCTAGATGGTGAAGATGTTATTGATTGTGAACCAATATTGGGTTATTTACACAGAGGAATGGAAAAAATAGCGGAAAATCGAACAATTATACAATATCTGCCTTATGTAACACGTTGGGATTATTTAGCTACTATGTTCACAGAAGCAATAACTGTAAACGGACCAGAACAATTGGGAAATATTCAAGTACCTAAAAGAGCCAGCTATATCCGAGTAATTATGTTGGAATTGAGTCGTATAGCTTCTCACCTATTATGGCTAGGGCCTTTTATGGCCGATATTGGTGCACAAACCCCTTTCTTCTATATTTTCAGAGAAAGAGAATTAATTTATGATCTATTTGAAGCTGCGACGGGTATGAGAATGATGCATAATTTTTTTCGTATTGGGGGGATAGCAACTGATTTACCTTATGGTTGGATAGATAAATGTTTTGATTTCTGCGATTATTTTTTAACAAGGATTGTTGAATATCAAAAACTTATTACTCGAAATCCTATTTTTTTAGAACGGGTTGAAGGGGTAGGGGTTATTGATGGAAAGGAAGTAATAAATTGGGGTTTATCGGGACCGATGCTTCGGGCTTCCGGAATACAATGGGATTTACGTAAAATTGATAATTATGAATGTTACGAAGAATTTGATTGGGAAGTTCAATGGCAAAAAGAAGGAGATTCATTAGCTCGTTATTTAGTTCGAATTGGTGAAATGATGGAATCCATAAAAATTATTCAACAAGCTTTGGAAGGAATTCCTGGCGGGCCATATGAAAATTTAGAAATCCGTTCCTTTGATAGAGAAAAAGAGCCAGAATGGAATGATTTTGAGTATCGATTTATTAGTAAAAAACCGTCTCCGACTTTTGAATTGCCAAAACAAGAACTTTATGTAAGAATTGAGGCCCCCAAGGGAGAATTGGGAATTTTTCTAATAGGAGATCAAAATGGTTTTCCTTGGAGATGGAAAATTCGTCCACCGGGTTTTATCAATTTGCAAATTCTTCCTCAATTAGTTAAAAGAATGAAATTGGCCGATATTATGACAATACTAGGTAGCATAGATATTATTATGGGAGAAGTTGATCGTTGAAATGATAATAGATATAACAGAAATACAAGATATGCATTTTTTTTTCAGATTAGAATCCTTTAAAGAAGTATATGGAATTATATGGGCATTTTCACCTATTTTTATTCTTGTATTGGGAATTACAATAAGTGTACTAGCAATTGTATGGTTAGAAAGAGAAATATCCGCAGGAATACAACAACGTATTGGACCTGAATACACCGGTCCTTTTGGAGTTCTTCAAGCTCTAGCCGACGGAACAAAATTACTTTTCAAAGAAAATCTTATTCCATCTAGAGGAGATATTCGTTTATTCAGTATAGGACCATCCATATCAGTCATATCAATTATAATAAGCTATTCGGTAATTCCTTTTGGGTATAATTTTGTTTTATCTGATCTGAATATTGGTGTTTTTTTATGGATTGCTATTTCGAGTATTGCTCCCATTGGACTTCTTATGTCAGGATATGGGTCAAATAATAAATATTCCTTTTTGGGTGGTCTACGAGCAGCTGCTCAATCGATTAGTTATGAAATACCATTAGCTCTATGTGTGTTATCGATATCTCTACGTGCGATTCGTTAAGACAGAAATTTGTCGTTCGATACTATTACTATTGCTATACTCCTTTCTTTATAATACTTTTCTAGTATAAGGAGGTTAATAAATTGAATATATATTCCTTTTATTTTTAGTATTTATTTATTCAGATTGAATAATTTAATCAGATAGTTATATGAGTGCAATAAAACAGCTTCTATTGAATATAATTTATGAATACTATATTACTTATAGTTAATAGAAAGTATGATAATTTTAAATTGCAGTAAAAATATTGAGTCTCATTTTCTATGTATAAGAATTAAGTGAAAAAATCAATTCAATTTTAAGTAGAAGTGGTCGTTTATCCCAAGGTTGGTTGATTAATCATCCTGTCTTGAAGCGGGCACAAAAGACCAACTTTAATTTATTTTAATATATTTTATATATATTACCATATATATAAAATATATTAAAATAAATAAGGGATTAATAAAAAAAATGAATGGATGGTTAGAAACACCAAGATATACAAAGGATTTGTAACGTATATTTTTTTAAATATCCAAAAGAACATTTATGACTAATAGAAAAAAGAATACTAATTGGGGCTTTCAATTGGTAGAAAAAAGAAAGCCGTACTCCCCACAATTCCGATCCAGAGTATCTTCTATCCACTAATTAAATAAATGACTATCAGAAACGAAATAATCCTTTAATTTTTTTCTTAAGTCCCTTTTTTATTATACTTGCATAAAAAAAGAATAGGTTAAGAACAAAAAAAAAAAGGGATCCACTTTTTCTTTTTTTGTCTTATATCCATATTTATGGAGATAGAATTCATGTCATAATTTTGAAAACTAACATGTAATTCTTTTTCGTAATCGAAAACGATTAGGAAGTTATTGGAAGGAGTTATTGATAATTCTAAAAGAGTATTTTATGAAAGAATTTAGTTATTACTCAACAAATTTACTTTTTGATTTGTTAAGGGATGAGATCAATTCAGAAGTACCTTTCATATTTTTTATTTATAAAAAAAAAATTAAAAAATATGAAATACAATGTATTTTTCCTTATTCCAATTTTTTATTAGGTTATTAGGACAGACAGAATTCTATTGGTCTAATTCAGAACCGTCCAAAAAAATGGAATCTTATATATCTTAGGGATATATCAAGGGATAAATAAATGGCTCGGTCCGTAGATTTTTTTAAGGCTTTAAAAAGGAGCCGTATGAGGTGAAAATCTCATGTACGGTTCTGGAATAGAGATGGGAACAGTAATGTTATCACCGACTAGGATTATCAAACAGTTTAAGTACAGTTGATATAGTTGATGCTCAATCAAAGTATGGTTTTTGGGGATGGAATTTATGGCGTCAACCTATGGGTTTCATCGTTTTTATAATTTCTTCCCTAGCAGAATGTGAAAGATTACCCTTTGATTTACCAGAAGCGGAAGAAGAATTAGTAGCAGGTTATCAAACCGAATATTCGGGTATCAAATTTGGTTTATTTTACGTTGCTTCCTATTTAAACCTATTAATTTCTTCGTTATTTGTAACAGTTCTTTACTTGGGTGGTCCAAATATCTCTATTCCTTACATATTTGTTTCTGAATTTTTTGAAATAAATAAAGCATATGGAGTTTTTGTAACAATAATGGGTATCTTTATTACACTAGCTAAGACTTTTTTATTTTTATTTGTTTCTATCACAACACGATGGACTTTGCCTAGACTAAGAATAGATCAATTATTAAATCTTGGGTGGAAATTTCTTTTACCCATTTCTCTTGGTAATCTATTATTAACAACTTCGTCTCAACTGTTTTCACTATAAAAAATGGACCTTCTATATTAAAATTAAAAACTTGTATCAAACAAGAGAAAGAAAAAAATATTCAGAGATATTCACGATATGTTCCTTATGGTAACTGGATTCATAAATTATGGTCAACAAACAGTCCGAGCTGCAAGGTACATTGGTCAAGGTTTCATGATTACCTTATCTCACGCAAATCGTTTACCTGTAACTATTCAATATCCTTATGAAAAAATAATCACATCAGAACGTTTCCGTGGTCGAATACATTTTGAATTTGATAAATGCATTGCTTGTGAAGTATGTGTTCGTGTATGTCCCATAGATTTACCCGTTGTTGATTGGAAACTAGAAACGGATATTCGAAAGAAACGGTTGCTTAATTACAGTATTGATTTCGGAATCTGTATATTTTGTGGTAACTGTATTGAGTATTGTCCAACAAATTGTTTATCAATGACTGAAGAATATGAACTTTCGACTTATGATCGCCACGAATTGAATTATAATCAAATTGCTTTGGGCCGTTTACCAGTATCAGTAATTGATGATTATACAATTCGAACGATTCAAATAAAATTATAAATTATTGATAATTAAATCCAATTCTTCTGAAAACGAAAATTATCGAATATAAATCCAATCATATATTATACATATACTTCTTTTACTTCTTTCATTTTTAAAATTTTAATTTTCTAGTTTGAAATTACTCTTTCATATAAAGAAACGAATGAAATGATATTGATTCGATAATAACTGTATTTATAGCAATTCACTTTTTTTATATTAGGATCATTTCTTATCTTAGGATTAGGTTCAATTCAATGCGGAGAGAATTTTAGTATTTCATCTATAATTTTTTTCCTGGTCATATCAATAAGGTCATGAAATTTCGATTTATTTATCTCTTATTTTACATATAATGGATTTGCCTGAACCGTTACATGATTTTCTTTTAGTCTTTTTGGGGTCAGGTCTTATACTAGGAAGTCTAGGAGTAGTATTATTTACGAATCCAATTTTTTCTGCTTTTTCGTTGGGAATGGTTCTTGTTTGTATATCTTTATTCTATATTTTATCAAACTCCCATTTTGTAGCTGCATCACAGCTACTTATTTACGTGGGCGCTATAAATGTTTTAATCATATTTGCTGTGATGTTCATGAATGGTTCAGAATATTACCAAGATTTTCATCTTTGGACCGTTGGGAACGGAATTACTTTGACGGTTTGTACAAGTATTTTTCTTTCACTAATAACTACTATTCTAGATACATCATGGCATGGGATTATTTGGACTACAAGACCAAATCAGATTATAGAGCAAGATTTGATAAGTACTAGTCAACAAATTGGAATTCATTTATCAACAGATTTTTTTCTTCCATTTGAACTCATTTCAATAATTCTTTTAGTTGCTTTGATAGGTGCAATTGTTGTGGCTCGCCAATAAGATATTTTTAGAACTAACAATATAAATCCAAATTGAATTTTGTTAGATTTTATCACATTTATTTTCGTTGAATTCTATGTGAACGTAAAAGAGTATTTATGTAGAAAATCGTTTTTTATTGTCAATATATTATCTTTTTGTAGTAGACTTTTTATATTCTTTAGTCAATAAAATCCGTTAAATTCTCGTTCATATTGAAATGAATAAAAATTGATAAGGAGTTGGTCAATGATATTTGAACATGCACTTGTTTTGAGTGCCTTTTTATTTTCTATAGGTATCTATGGGTTGATTACAAGTCGAAATATGGTTAGAGCCCTTATGTGTCTTGAACTTATACTGAATGCAGTTAATATAAATCTCGTAACCTTTTCCGATTTTTTTGATAGTCGTCAATTAAAAGGAAATATTTTTTCAATTTTTGTTATAGCTGTTGCAGCCGCTGAAGCAGCTATCGGACTGGCTATTGTTTCCTCTATTTATCGTAATAGAAAATCAACTCGTATCAATCAATCGAATTTGTTGAATAAATAGTATTACTAAAAAAAAGTAGAATTTATAATAGTGTGTACTATTAATCAATTCAAATGGGCATATATTTCAAATTGGCATATATGATATATAACTTATGATAATGTGATAATGTTTGCAAAAACAAACATAAGAAATCAAAGTATCTTGGTTCTATTATGTTATTTTTATTTAAATTAATCTATAAGTAGATTTTGATTAGCAAAATTATGATAAATCATTGATTCATCTGGTGTAATATTTATATATAATTCGTTTACGACTTTACTAGATCGAAAATGGTGAATTTTTGATGTTCAAGGATTACGATCCAATGTCACATTCAGTAAAGATTTATGATACATGTATAGGATGTACTCAATGTGTTCGAGCCTGCCCCACAGATGTTTTAGAAATGATACCTTGGGATGGATGTAAAGCTAAACAAATTGCTTCTGCCCCAAGAACAGAAGACTGTGTTGGTTGTAAGAGGTGTGAATCCGCCTGTCCGACGGATTTCTTAAGTGTTAGAGTTTATTTATGGCATGAAACAACTCGAAGCATGGGTCTAGCTTATTGATATATTTCAAAAAGAACCACACACACAAGTACCTTTTTTTTACTGGCAAAAACCCGCGCTCAAAATACAAAAGATTTGTTTTTGTATTTTGAGCGCGGGTTTTTCTAGTCTAAGTATATCTTATTTTTATCACGAATTTTTTTCCTTGGTTAACAATAATTGTAGTTTTGCCAATAGCCGCGGGTTCCTTAATTTTCTTATTTCCTCATAAAGGAAATAAGGTCATTAAGTGGTATACTATTTGTATTTGTTTAATGGATCTACTTCTAACAGCCTATGTATTTTGTTATCATTTCGAATTGGATGATCCACTAATTCAATTGACAGAAAATTATAAATGGATCCATTTTTTTGACTTTTACTGGAGATTCGGAATAGATGGACTCTCTATAGGACCCATTTTATTGACAGGATTCATTACTACTTTAGCTACGTTAGCGGCTCAGCCAGTTACTCGAGAATCCAAATTTTTTTATTTCCTGATGTTAGCAATGTATAGTGGTCAAATAGGAACATTTGCTTCTCGAGACATTTTACTTTTTTTCATCATGTGGGAATTCGAATTAATTCCCGTTTATCTACTTTTATCCATGTGGGGTGGAAAAAAACGTTTGTATTCAGCTACAAAATTTATTTTGTACACTGCGGGAAGTTCTGTTTTTTTATTACTGGGAATTCTGGGTATGGGTTTATATAGTTCGAATGAACCAACATTAAATTTTGAATTATTAACTAATCAATCATATCCCATGGCGTTGGAAATAATATTCTATATGGGATTTCTTATTGCTTTTGCTGTCAAATTACCAATTATACCCTTACATACGTGGTTACCCGACACCCACGGAGAGGCACATTACAGCACTTGTATGCTTTTAGCCGGAATATTATTAAAAATGGGAGCATATGGGTTGGTTCGAATTAATATGGAATTATTATCTCGTGCTCATTCTATATTTTGCCCCTGGTTAATGCTATTAGGTTCAATTCAAATAATCTATGCAGCTTCAACATCTCTTGGTCAACGTAATTTAAAAAAAAGAATAGCTTATTCTTCGGTATCTCATATGGGTTTCTTAATTTTAGGAATTGGCTCTATAAGCGATACAGGTCTCAACGGGGCTATTTTACAAATAATCTCTCATGGATTTATTGGCGCTGCTCTTTTTTTCTTGGCGGGAACTAGTTATGATAGACTACGTCTTCTTTATCTCGACGAAATGGGTGGAATGGCTATCCCAATGCCAAAAATATTCACAGTTTTCACTATGTTATCGATGGCTTCTCTTGCATTGCCGGGCATGAGCGGTTTTGTTGCAGAATTGATAGTCTTATTAGGAATAATTACTAGCCAAAAATATCTTTTAATCACAAAAATACTAGTAACTTTTGTAACAGCAATTGGAATGATATTAACTCCTATTTATTCATTATCTATCTTACGTCAAATGTTCTATGGATACAAGATTTTTAATACACCAAATTCTTATTTTTTTGATTCGGGGCCACGAGAATTATTTATTTCAATTTCTATCCTTATACCTGTTATAAGTATTGGTATTTATCCAGATTTTATTTTTTCATTTTCGGCTGACAAGGTTGAAGCTATTCTATCTAATTTTTTATAGATAGTTTTCAGGAATAAATGAAAAAAAAAGAAGAAATAAATCCTATGTACAATACAAATATATATATATATATTTGTATTGTATTAATTATGTATTAATTTATGTATTAAAAAAGAAATAATTCTAAGTGAATATGTTGTTTGTGAGAAACCCTTGAGTCACTACCGCATTACTTGATTTAAGGGGTTCTCTATCATTTATTTGAATTTTTCTTTTTAGTTATTATATATATTTATTCTATTTTATTTGGGTTTCTGTATTTAGATTTGTAAAGTTGTTTCTTCACTTTAATTCAATTAGATGTAAATGAACCATAACTATGTAGTCCTATTCCTAAAAGATTTATCCCTAAATAACATACCCAAATTATAAAAAAACCCATAGAAGCCACTATTGAAGAGTTTATATATTCTAATTTTTTATTTTTTCTAGTATGTAAATAAATCGCGAATATAGTCCAAGTAATAAAAGCCCAAGTTTCCTTTGGATCCCAATTCCAATATGATCCCCATGCCTCATTAGCCCATACTGCTCCTGAAATAATACCTATTGTTAAAAAGATAAAACCTAGACTAATAGTACGGTAACCCCAACGATCCAATTGTTGAATAAATTGAGATCTATAATAATTTCTATAAGACGAAAAAGCTGTTTTTTGGAAAACATTCTTTTTTTCATTCATATTCATGTATTTAATTTCGACAAAAGAAAATGATTCATTTATTAAAAAAAACAAATTCTTGCTTTTACCAAGCAGTTCTTGGAATGTAATGACTAAAATAGCCACAGATAATAATGATCCACATAAAAGAGTTGCATAACCCAATATCATCATACTTACGTGCATCATTAACCAATGGGACTGTAAAGCGGGTACTAATATTATGGATTCGTTCATTTTTTTAAAAAGACCTGAAGTAGCAAAGACTTGAGTAAAAATAACACTTGGTGCGATTATTGTGTTTAAATAGTCGTTTTTATGTTTTTTGAAGGAAGGAACCATATAAAAAATGGAAAAAGTCCATGAAAGAAATATTAATGATTCATATAAATCACTAAACGGTAAATGTCCCGAAAAAGCCCAACGAGTAACTAACAATCCTGTTATACAAAAAAAGGTTATTATCATGCCTTTTTTTGACGAATCATATAATCTTATGATTTCATTGACTAATAATAAGGTTATCAAATGAATTGAAATTAAAATGGATACGACCGAAAACGATATATGAGTTAATATATGCTCTAAAGTTGAAAATACCATCATATAATATATAATCACAAAATCGAAATACTAGGAATAGAAATAAGAATTGAGTTCATTATAGGACCTTTTTTTTTTTGAAAAGATAAGATATCATGCCGCTACTCGGACTCGAACCGAGATGCTCTAGCACTGCTTCCTAAGAGCAGCGTGTCTACCAATTTCACCATAGCGGCTTACTCAAAATCATAATAATTAATTTTTAATCAATTGTCGAGATTCAAAGAATCAATTAAAGTAAAATATTTGTTTACTAAACATTAAATAAAGAATTTTATTAGAATCTATTCGAAATATATATTTCAATACTTTTCTTTTTATTCTATATCTATATTCTTATTATAAATATAAAATATAAATAATTTTTTATTCTGAAGTCTTAGTAATAAAGAAATGTATTTCCATTTTTTTATATTCAGTGGAAAATAAAAAAGAGCACTTCTATAATCAAAATCAAAAATGGAACACTACATTCAACAAAGGATTTTTTATTAGAATATAGATAATGTAAATATTATAAATTAATACTATACTGAAATTAATACTATAACTATATATATATTAAATATTAAATTTATATTAGTATTTTTTTTTGATTTTAAAAATATTCATTGAATCCAGTTAATTGTTGAATCCAGTTAATTGAAATTACTCTAACGTTTGTATTTGTTACAAAAAAAGCTTTTTGAATTCCCCGTAAAAATAGATTGTGCTAATGAAAAAGCTTTCAATCTTGTCCAATATCCTTTCTTTTTCCATAAAGTATTCCGAATAATTTTTTTTGATATAGAAGTGCGCTTTTTTGGAACTGCCATATAATTTATATAGTTTTTCATTTTTATATAGTTCTATGTCAAAGACATTTTTTTCCGTAAATGAAAAGGAATTTCTCTTTAATTAGCCATATATCTTATCTATCTTAATTCCCATTTTTTGTTTCCTATTTAAAGTAAAACATTGAATATTATAACCCTTTTTTTTTTGATTTTTCCAAACATCCAAATTTTTTATTGTAATCAAAATACTAAATTAGTTAAAAAATCAAAAATGAACCGATGATTTTTGTCAAAAAAGGACTTTTTTTTAATTCATCATTCATATAAAAATAAAAATGTTCTTAGTTTTGGTGTAATTAATTATTTTATTCCAACTCTATACATAAAATTAAATTCGAATTAAAAAAAAATTATTTTTTGCTAGGAATTTCGTTATCGCTCCATTTTTAGTTTATACTTTGTAATATGTAATGTAATATGTAATATTTCAAATATTGAATAAAGATTCAAATTAATAATACATCTGTCTATTTTAATTCTATATTTCTTTTTTTTATTAACCGAACTCCTTCTTTACAAAAAAGATAAAAAACCAACGAATAAGAAATAAAATTCATTAGAATCGGAATTTTTTTTGTTTATTGTATGGAATATACATATCAATATTCATGGATTATACCTTTTATTCCATTTCCAGTTCCTATGTTAATAGGAGTGGGACTTTTATTTTTTCCGACGGCAACAAAAAATCTGCGTCGTATGTGGGCTTTTCCTAGTATTTTATTGTTAACTATAGTTATGATTTTTTCGGTTGATCTGTCTATTCATCAAGTCAATAATAGCTCTATTTATCAATATGTATGGTCTTGGACCATAAATAATGATCTTTCTTTAGAGTTTGGGTGCTTAATCGATTCACTTACGTCTATTATGTTAATATTAATTACTACTGTTGGTATTTTGGTTCTTATTTATAGTGATAATTATATGTCTCATGATCAAGGATATTTGAGATTTTTTGCTTATATGATTCTTTTTAATATTTCAATGCTGGGATTAGTTACTAGTTCGAATTTGATACAAATTTATGTTTTTTGGGAATTGGTTGGAATGTGTTCTTATTTATTAATAGGCTTTTGGTTCACACGTCCTATTGCGGCAAATGCTTGTCAAAAAGCATTTGTAACTAATCGTGTAGGGGATTTTGGTTTATTATTGGGAATTTTAGGTCTTTATTGGATAACGGGTAGTTTGGAATTTAGGGATTTGTTTCAAATAATAAATAACTTAATTTATAAAAATGAGATTAATGTTTTTTTTGTTACTTTGTTTGCCCTCTTCCTATTTTGTGGCGCAGTCGCTAAATCCGCCCAATTTCCTCTTCATGTGTGGCTACCTGATGCTATGGAAGGACCTACTCCTATTTCCGCCCTTATACATGCTGCTACTATGGTAGCGGCTGGAATTTTTCTTGTAGCTCGGCTTCTTCCTCTTTTCAT